CTGGTTCATATTTAGTCGACCAATCCTTCCTAATTCACATCTTTGTTGAAAAAATTTCTTTTGTAATTCCTTACATAAGGATTCAGAAAATACTGGACCTCCGCCTACACAAGTAAATTGTTGATAAAACTCCAAAATGGCATTTTCCCTTGACCCAATTTTTTTTTTTTCCTTATCGCTCAGGAAAGACAAGAAAATCTCGGGGTAGCACACATTCTCTAGAATTTCTCTTAGATTCAAACCCATAGCTGATGATAGAACTAAAATAGATATTTTCTGTTTCCTACTCACACGAGCCCATATCCTTGCTTTTTTATCAATCTCTAATTCTACTCTTCCCCCCCAATCTGATATTATAGTGCCGGTATAGACCGAAATTCCGTTATGGTTCAATTCTGACCGGTAATAGATACCAGGACTTTGCAATATTTGATTGATCACAATTCTGTATATTCCATTTACTATAGAAGTTCCCAGGGAATTCATTAGAGGAATGTTTCCAATAAAAATTGTTTGTTCTTGCATATCCCTACTGTTTTTCCAAATTAATCCCCCGGATACATATAATTCAGAAGAATATGTAAGTGATTCATATACAGCATCTCTTTCTTTTATCGATGGTTCTACTAATTGATATGTTTCCACAAATAATTGAAATTCAATTTCTTGATCTCTATCTTCAATTTTTGGAAACTTATAAAGTTCTTCTGCTAAGCCCTGATCAATGAACCTACAAAATCCTTCAAATTGTATCTGATTAAATCCAGGTATTGTAGACATTCCCCCATTTCCATCCCCAAGCATTTTTTATTTCCCATTTATTGAAAAAAAAAATCCCATTATTGGATCGTTTTTCATCCAATTATATGGATCGATCAGCACTGATGGAATTGCTATTCTGTTTACAGAATCACATAAAATTTTATCTAACTCCATATATGAATATGGAATGTCTGAAATACGTATGAACGGAGGAATAAAGAGAATTTTGATTTTCTACTCAAATTGGAATTTGCAACAGATACAACTGGAAAAGAATTGAGAAATTCCACTTAACTTAGACTTATGGAATTTTATATAGAATAACAAAAAGTGATTCAATTTCTACTATTATTTATGATATTACATATTCCAATACAAGTGAAATAAATAATTCGGGATTTGATCTCTTCGATGAGATAAAAACCCAATAGTTAGAAACAATATAAAGTTGTTTTTTTAGCACTTAGCTTTTTTCCTTTTTTTCGTGGATTTCCTTGTTCAGTTCAAAAAAAAAAAAGGATTCGCACCGAACAGACGAGATATTTTTTTTTTATTTTAATAGAGTTTGTTGAAGCGCAGAAGAAAGCTTTATTAAGCATACGCGGATAGAACTATAGCTATCTATATATATGTCTTTCCTTTTATTGCGGGTCTATTCTGTACAGCGCATGGCGTGCTCTAGCAAAATATCGATTTTCTATAGGAATCATAAACAGATAAGATATCTGATTAGAGGTATACGTGTAATAATTTATGTTCTGGGGTTTACATATACTCATAATTGTTGTTATAATTGAAATGGAGAAGGCTTTTTTTTATTGAAAAGAATCAATACTGGATAGTTAGATATCCATTTTGATTTTCTTATATCATTCGGGAAATACAATTTTAGATTCAAATTTAGATTCAAATTCGAGAATCGTTCATGAATTTTCAGTCAATAGTTAACGGTTCCAATTTGTACTGAATTTCGGCTTTTGTGACTGAAAATTCACATTTTGTTTTTCCTTTCAATAGAAAGGAGAAAGAATTCAGATAGTGCGTGTTTTGACATACTATACAAAATTAATCAAAGAGATAGATCCAATCCAAAAAAGGAAGGAGTTCTTTTAGGAAAGGGATTCAGATTAAGAAAAATGGGATTCAAGATACAAGTACAAAAGTACAAAAAAAAAGAAGTTTAGTAAGAAAAAAAAAAAAGGGGGGGGTATTTTCGTCTATTTTTTATTTCTATTGCCTTGGCGACATGGCCGAGTGGTAAGGCGGGGGACTGCAAATCCTTTTTCCCCAGTTCAAATCCGGGTGTCGCCTGATCAACAAAAGACGCGAAATACCTTATTCTGTTTTGCTGATATATTGTCCCCAATAGAAACAGCGGAGGAAAAAGACTCGTGATATTTCCAAGAGCGCTGCTGCTTATTTTGTTTGCGCTTAATCTTTCCCGATTCTACTAGCAATCATACAAGAACTTCTTATAATTAATTGGTTCTAATTAATTGAATTGGATTTTTTGGATTGTTTCATCAATGGTATTGGACAAAATCTTTTTTTTTTTTTACTCTGCACCAGCGATACTAATATTATTATTAGTGACTATTATTATTATTAGTGACTATTATTAGTGAAAAATAATGGAAAAAAGTGAACAATACTAGCAAAATTCCTTCATATTCATAGAGATAGGGGACATAATTCACATGGATATAGTAAGTCTCGCTTGGGCTGCTTTGATGGTAGTCTTTACATTTTCCCTTTCACTCGTAGTATGGGGAAGAAGTGGACTCTAGGGATACTACTAATTGAGTTGAGAAATGAAACTCTATCAATTCTTTTATAGATCGTTCTGCAAAGACTTTTTAATTTAACTATTTTAAATTGAACTATTTATATTGAAATTGAATTCAATAATTGAATTCAATTTCAAAATTCTATTCGATTCGAGTGGAGTAATTTATTCTATGAATAATATTTGAATAATACCCTTTTAATCATAATCAAATAAATATTTTAATGATTCCAGTGTTCATATTTCAAAAGTAAAAAGAATACAAATGATAGGAAAGTTATTCCAACCGAATTCTTCCTAAATTCTTTATTATGATAAACCGGCTCTTATCAGAGTTATATATGGACAATAAGGAGCAGCGGAACCTTTTTTACTTTTTATTTGTTTGCCTTTTTCCGGTTCAAAGACAAAAGAAAGTAGTTCTTTTTTTAGTTATTTAAAAGTTATTAAATTAAGTGATTTTCTACGGGAAATAAAATAGACATAGTGATTCTCTAACGGGATACTCCGCATACTAAGATATTTTCTTGGAGAAGTCACATATTGCGTACTTAGTACTTAGTTTAGTATTTTTTTTTATTATTTTCGTTTTATAAATTCGATTTATGCTATACTTTATTGACTTGACTCATTTCATATTATGATTCAAAGATTTAAAATCGGCGGGGTTTACTAATCCTTTTCTTTTCGTCGAAATCTGAAAAAGTTTTTATAAAACTCCTTTCCTTGGATGTGTTCAATTAATTACTTCTTTGGAATGCTAAAAAAAGATTTCTTGATTTTCTTTTATTAATACATACCCCAACTATTCTTTTTTTTCTTTTCATTGATTTGATTATTTCAATGGATTCCGGGATTCATATTGAAAATAATCAGAAATCCAGGAATTGGAATCATAAGAGTAAGAGGCGCCTTTCAACTATTCCAGATTAATTGGAACCAACACAAATCAAACATATGAAGAAAAGAAATCAAATTTGAACCTTATGTACATTCCATATAGATAATTAATATCTATTGTCTATATATCTATCTATATATGAATATGAAGATGACATTCTAGATTGATCCATATTAAGCCCAGATCTTTCTACAGTACAACTTTATATACTAGAATAACAAAAATAGATAGTATGGTAGTAAATATATTACTTTCTACCATACTATCGGATCTCATAGAATCCTGCTGATTCTAGTTCGCTCATTTCAGCTAAAACGCAAAATTGGAATTCTTTTCATTTTATTTCGTTAATTCTTGATATTGATAAGAACTAAGAAATCAAGTTTCATTCAAATTAATCACTTTGACTAACAGTTTTTACATATATTATAAGTAAAAAAGCAGTAGGAACTAGAATGAACAGTGCAGTAGCAATAAATGCGAGAATATTTACTTCCATAATCTCATCGTTTCGTTTTTCTTTACTTCACAATAATTCGGGATTTAATCCCATAAGAGATGAGAAATCTTTCGCCTCTAAATTCAATGGGATGAATTCCATCTCGATGATATCGAATCAGATCAATATCATGAATAACAATATCTGAACTCTCAAATCGATTTATCGTCGAGAATTGAATAGTATAACATAGAAAGATCATTTATTCATACCAAATCCAAAAATGGATTCCTGATCCAATCGAAAATTTCCTTACTTTGTTACTTTATTTATCATTCTTTTCCATTCTTTCTTTTCTATAAAACTATCTCCTTCCTTGTACAATCATCTGACTAAGTATCATCTAATCGTCTTTAAACTTACATAAGTTACAAACAAAAACAAACCCAAACAAACTCTAAAAAAAAATCGAATATTCTACCAAATTCACTTTTTTTTTAGAGTTTGTTTTTTCTTCGGCATAAACCCTTAAAAAAGATTATCCATTCCCTCTCTCTCTAAGAGAGGCAGAGTCCTTATTTGATTTTTATTTTATTAATATACTCTTTACTTGATTGAATTAGGAATGGGATCCATATAATATATCAAAACTTCAGTGTACAATTTGAATGAGATAGATTGTTTCAAATAATTGAGGTTACACAAAATCGGAGCCAAAAAAGAAGAGACTTTTCCGATTAAAAGGATTTTATCAAAGAAATTAAAGTCATTTTGTATCGTACAAATAAGAATTCTATTTGTGTATGTGCTACCGGGAAAGATAGGGTACTCGATTCGATTTCATTATACGGATCGGGAGGAATCGAAAAGGCCAAATTCAGTGAGGTCTCTCTTAGAATCCTGAATATGACGCTACCAATAATTGTACTAATCCACATGTGTCTTTATCCATCTCCATCGATACTAGTTGAAGAAATGAAAATGACCATATTTGTATTTGCTTTGATGAAAAACGAAAATAAAGAAAATAAATATATAAATATAAAATATATAAATAATATAAAATAATAATAAGGATCCCCTTTGGGAACGAAATTCTGCTATTTGTACCC